ATTCACAACAATAATGCAGGGATTCAAAAAAATTAGGGTAAGGATTCATTCAGATTGTAAATTTGGAACGATACCTTTTCCTATGAGCCAAGCCAATAAGATGAACTAAAAAAGTTTTGCATCATGAACTATGTAACGTACACATCAATATCCATTATATTGCCGTATATTGCCGCTAAAAAGACAGTAACATTAAAGGAGATGAAGAGAATAAATAGAAATATAAAAAAAATACGTATCTATTCCCCATATTTGCATTTTAATGAATATGGGGAATAGATACTCGTAGAAATTAATTATGTGCCAGGAACCAGATTTGAACTGGTGACACGAGGATTTTCAGTCCTCTGCTCTACCAGCTGAGCTATCCCGACCATTCTTGACGCATGATCTTAATTTTATGAGATTACTTAAGTATATGTCAATGACTCTATGTCAACTAAAAAAAAAAAGACTTTGTAAATTTCAGTAGGAGTAATGATCATGTAGTGTTAATCATTCACATGAGGATTCGTTCCTCAACGATAAGATGCTCATTTGTACGTTTATAAAAAAAAAAAAAAGAATATTGTACGTGTATCATATATATCATTATATATTCCAAATATATTCTAAGACTTGGGATTGTGATCAGAAAAAGAAAGAAAAAAAAAAAGATCCATTTGTGAAAAAATATACTGAATAAAACACATAACATAAGACACATAACGAATTTTTAAAAAGAGCATATAGTAAAAAGAATTATAGAGTTAAGCGGTCCTTTTGGGGATAGAGGGACTTGAACCCTCACGATTTCTTAAGTCGACGGATTTTCCTCTTACTATAAATTTCATTGTTGTCAGTATTGACATGTAGAATGGGACTCTCTCTTTATTCTCGTCCGATTAATCAGTTCTTCAAAAGATCTATCAGACTATGATGGAGTGAATGATTTGATCAGTGAATATTCAATTCTTTCTTCAATTTGGAATTGATTTGATTCACATCTTTCAATTGTGATATAACGATTCACAAATAGAAATTTGGAGTCCTCATTAATCAATTGAAATAGTATTTCAATACAAATACGTATATATATCCTTTATATAATTTCGATGGAACGATTCCTTTCCTAACACGAAAGGAAATATCGTCAACCCCATTTGTTAGAACAGCTTCCATTGAGTCTCTGCACCTATCCTTTTTTTATTCTCGCTTTCTTAACTTTTCTTTGCTTTCATAAAACGGGATTTGGCTCAGGATTGCCCATTGTTAATTCCGGGGTTTCTCTGAATTTGAAAGTTATCACTTGGTACGTTTCCATACCAAGGCTCAATCCAATTAAGTCCGTAGCGTCTACCAATTTCGCCATACCCCCTTTTTTCTTTGAGATTAGGATCTCATTAGGATGCTTTTTTTTTTCATTTATTATTTTTTCATCTATATCGGATCGGATACCCATATTTTGTCGAATCTGAAATGATTTTATTATTTCTATATTCGCAATTCAATATACATAGATATATACCACATATATATATCTTTTTTATATACCCCTTCTTCTATCATTTTTCATGCAATTTGAAATACTCAACGGTCGATTTTTTTTTCTTAGTCTTAGATTTTGTTTTGACCTTTCCAAACGAGAATAAGGGAATCTTTCATTATGATCGGGATTGGGCCTTTATCTTTCTTTCATTTTTATCTTTTTTACTTAGAGCGGACAGACCCAGACCCTATACTATATACCATAACTAAAAAAACCTAACTAAAAAAACGAAAATGGAAATATCTTTTTTATTCAAATTCAATTAAGAATATATTTCTTAATTTAGAATAGTTAGAACTAATCTAATGACTATAAATAATCATTCTATTAATTTCGAATTAGACATTCATTTAGTAATTTGAATATCTTTTCGATTCTATCTAATTCTAATGAAATAAAGATTTTTTAATGAAATAAAGATTCGATAAAAATATCGAATTTAGAATTCTATTCTATAATAGAATTTACCTTGAAAATCCAATTTTTTATAATTCTAATGTATAAATTGTATAAATACATTATAGATATTAAATCTTAATGTATAAGAATATTGTAATTGAAATTACTGTTTAATGTAATCGAATTTTTTATTTTATTCATTATTAAAAAAAAGTGAGAATCCCCCCCCTTTTTTTAATATTAATTAATAATATTAAAAATAGAATTCTATAATTCTATAAATAGAAGATATTATATAAGATAATATATATAATAAGATTCAAAAATGATTATAATAATATTAAAAAATGATTAAAAAATGATGGATATAAAAAATATCAAATTCATATATATTCTAACAAATTCATATATATTCTAATAAGATATATATTATTAATGTGAAAAAAAAAAAAAGATTTAGAATATAAAATAATATACAAGAAGTAAAGTTAAAATAATAGAATTCAAATTGTTATACTCTTTTTGTTTTGTCCTAGAATTTCAAAAAATATTGATTTTCTATGTTCGTAATAATTTAATTATGTTATAACATATTTATTATGTTCTGAATAGCTAATAATAAACAGTTAATAACTAAGATCCTACTAGTTTTTAAAATTCCTATACACGCACATTTTCGGTTATATGAGCCCGCTTAGCTCAGAGGTTAGAGCATCGCATTTGTAATGCGATGGTCATCGGTTCGATTCCGATAGCCGGCTTTTCTATTTTTGTTGTTTTTATTTTTACAAAATGGACAATGTCTTTTTTTTTTAGGCATAAAAAAATTGGACGTAGTTCGATCTCTGTAGAACAACTCAAGAAAAGAACCTCTTTTTTTTTCTATACAATATAATAAAGTTCAGATATTGATAGAATTCATATAATTCTTCTTTGTACTACAATACTTTAGTGGATTTCGCTTCATTTATCATATTTGTCATTTAGTTTAGTTTTAATTTCAATTTAGGAATTCTCAATTTTAAAGGGAGTCTTTATGTCACGCTACAGAGGGCCTCGTTTCAAAAAAATACGCCGTTTGGGGGCTTTACCTGGACTAACTAGTAAACAGCCTACAGTCGGAAGTGAACTTAGAAACCAATCACGCTCCGGTAAAAAATCTCAATATCGTATTCGTTTAGAAGAAAAACAAAAATTGCGTTTTCATTATGGTCTTACAGAACGACAATTGCTTAAATACATTCGTATCGCCGGAAAAGCGAAAGGGTCAACCGGTCAGGTTTTACTACAATTACTTGAAATGCGTTTGGATAACATACTTTTTCGATTGGGTATGGCTTCGACTATCCCTCAAGCCCGCCAATTAGTTAACCATAGACATGTTTTAGTTAATGGTCGTATAGTAGATATACCAAGTTATCGCTGCAAACCTCAAGATATTATTACAGCGAAAGATAAAAAAAAATCGAAAGCTCTGATTCAAAATTATCTTGATTCAGCCCCCCGTGAGGAATTGCCAAAGCATTTGACTTTTCATCCATTCCAATATAAAGGATTAGTAAATCAAATAATAGATAGTCAATGGGTTGGTTTGAAAATAAATGAATTGCTGGTTGTTGAATATTATTCTCGTAAGACTTAAAACTAACAAAAATAACAAGAGTTTTGATCCGAGTATTTTATCCCATTCATGTATCATACACATGGATATAGGACCTTTTTCATTCCTTGTCCACTTTTTCCAGTATTTTGCGTATTTACAAAAATCATTTTTGAATTGAAGATTCATACCAAACCAAAGAAAGTTGTAAAAATGGTATCCATTGTTATTTGAGACATTGCGGTCAGTAAAATTAATGAATTAGGCAAAGGTACGGAGAGAGAGGGATTCGAACCCCCGGTAAACAAAAAAAAGCCTACATAGCAGTTCCAATGCTACGCCTTGAACCACTCGGCCATCTCTCCTACGTAATTATTATGGTCCAGAAACCGGGTCAATAATGAGTTATTCATATTCCATCTTTGGATAGGCGCCTTTAAGCAATTCGAACTAAAAAGAAAGAAAAAATTTTTATCAAAAACCGACTTCGAGGCCGTAGGCTAAAAAAAATGAATTAATGAGTCTGTTTTTACGTTATTTCGTACTGTATTGTACAATTCCTTTGTTTGTGGGATTCTTTTCTCACACGATAAAGAATTCCATTTTCGAATAGATTCCTACCTATACCTATGTCTAGATCTCGGATAAATGGAAATTTTATTGATAAGACCTTTTCTATTGTAGCCAATATCTTATTACGAATAATTCCGACAACCTCAGGAGAAAAAGAGGCATTCACTTATTACAGAGATGGTGCGATTTGATTCTTTTTTTTTTTACCGATCTCAGTCTTAGAAGAAAGACCCATTATTCGAAAAAAAAAAATGGAAAAAACCTACGCTTGCTGAAGGTGAAGTTTATAAATAAAACGAAAAAATCCTTCTGTCGTGTATCCCCGATTAATGCAGCCTCATATGCTTCAATTATGGATTTTAAGTATTAAGCGAAAGGTTATACCTATACTATGGGGTTAGGTTAACCCTACTCCACTAGTAGCAATAGGCGGCATAGGGGAAGAAGCACTACGCTTAGGAATCAACAACACAAAAACTTTGTAAAATATATATCCTTCCTTTCTTTTCGAGATCGGGACTAACAAGAATGGTTGGGACAACAAACATCCATCTCGTTCGTATTTTTGGATACCCGTATAACCATCGAAGGCTGTTGAAGTGACTAATTCCAGGAAATTTAGTAGCGTTGAGGACAAAGATATTGTTGGAGTTATCCTTTTTTTAGCCAGTACCAACATACTTGATGTTAAGAAAAGCTCTTTTACAGGAAGGTTGGCTAGAGATTTCTTGTAAAAACACTAGCCCTGCACAATTGATAATGAGAAAAAAGAATACTGCAATCTTTTTTTTTTGATTTTATGTATTAATTGTTATCATTATACACATAACGGAGGAGCCGTATGAGATGAAAATATCACGTACGGTTCTGGAACGGAGATTCTTTGAACGGAATAACGAC